TATCAGAATCTGATGAATCCGCCCAAGCAGGCTTACTAATGGGATGTCCTGAAAAGTTACAAAATTTCGCTTTAGCCAATGATCCAATCAAAGGAATAATTGGAACTATAGTATCAAACTTTTTAATAACAATATCTATAATAAATGACTTTTCTAACATTTGACTCCTTACTGCTGAAGGAGTTGGTCGTACACTTGAAAGATAACCCAGAAAATCGATAAAATGATTGGATAATTGGTTTATATGAATCCTATCCGGTTGAGACCAAAAGTTAAAATGACATTCCCATAAATTGACAAGGTAATATTTCCATTTCTTCATCAGAAGAGGGGTTCCTTTTGAAGACAAAATGGATTTTCCTTGAAATCTGAAATACTGTATGAAAGGATCCTTGAACAACCATAGGATAGTATGAAAATCATTACGAAAATCCACTAAAAAATGTGCTATTTTTCTATAAAAATGTGTTCGATCAAGAAAAGCTCTAGAAGACGTTGATCGTAAATGATAAGATTGTTTACGGAGAAAAACAAATATGGATTCCGATTCATATACATGAAAATTATATAGGAACAGGAAAAATCTTTGATTCTCTTTTGAAAAAAAGAGAATCATTTTCGTTTTTTGAGTAATAAGACTATTCCAATTATGATACTTGTAGAGAAAGAATCTCAATAAGTGCAAAAAGGGAGCATCTTGTATCCAAGAGCGAAGGGTTTGAACCAATAGTTCCAGATGGATAGGGTAGGGTATTAGTATATCTAATACATGATTTAAATGTAATAATTTATCCTCTAAAAAGGGAAATATGGAATGAATTGATCGTAAAGTAGTCATAGATTTGTCTATTTCTTTACTTTCTGGGGAAGATACTAATCGCAGTGAGAATGGAAGTTCCACAATGACTGCAACCCCCTCTGATATCATTTGAGAATCCAAATTTTTATTATGCCCGAAAAAAAAATTTGGATTAGAATCATTCGTAAAAATAATCAAATGCTTCTGTTGATACATTCGAGTAATTAAACGTTTAACAATTATTAAACTATATTTTTTGTCATAACCTAAATTTTCCATAGGCTCATAAAGAATCGATTTATTTAACCCATGATCATGAGCAAGTGCATAAATGTATTCCTGAAAGAGAAGTGGGTATAGGAAGTCCCGTTCTCGCGATCTATCTATCTTTAAATAGCCTTGTAATTCCTCCATTTGAAATTCGATTTGAACCAAAACCGGGGATTTCTTGGGTCATCAAATGATACGATACATAGGTACGATACAGTCAAAACAAGGTATCAAGGTATCATAGTAAGAAAAGATACCTTGGAAATGATTAATCTATGGATTCTCTCTTTTTCCATCCGATTGGTTCTTGTTCGTTATAAGATACCGAAGATGTTTAGAAATCCTTTATTTTTGCAACCCGATCGCTCTTTTGACTTTAGAATTCTATTTCTCAATATACTGTTTCTTTTACACATTCGTCTCCGCACAGGGATATAATTAATAGAATAGTTAGGATTCAAAAAAAAAGTGAAGAATCCACTTATTAAAGTGATTTCATAACCTTTGCCCGCCCCAGGGACTAATATATTTCTAACGTATAATTAGATCGGGTAATTGGTAATTATTCGAATTAAGAACCGAAGCTCGTTGCTCTTTTTGTTTCCCTATAATTGGAGCTTTTTGGCTCTATCCATTTATTCACTCGATCCAACCATAATTGATTTTTTGTACCGCTCTAAGAATTAAAACTCTAACAAACTAAACAAATATTTTGTACCGATCCCGTAAGGGTTAAGTACTCTATCTTAAAGTTATTTATTTATGATATGAGTTATTCATTTATACGACATGCTGTTTTTTCCATTCGTTCCCTCTCAGGATCAGTCGGGGTCTTACAAACTCTACCAACGGTATGGACGAATCCGTTCCTTCATCCAAATGTGTAAAAGATTTTAGCCGCACTTAAAAGCCGAGTACTCTACCGTTGAGTTAGCAACCCAAAAATAGAATTATGGTGTGTAGATACGATCGAAAAAAAAAAAGAGAGATTGGATTGCACAACCCCATCAAAAACATTTTTTTATAGTAAATTATGAACATAAAAATGAACAGCTATAATGCTGAAAAATTCCCGGATAAGATAAATGAAATACATCCCAGAGAATTTAAGGAACCTATCGCTTACATGAAGTAAAGTAAAAAAAAACTTATAGGGCGTGGATAAATAGATCTATTTATCCACGATCAATTATATTTTTTCAATACACTATTGTCAATATGAACGTTGAGAAAAAAAATAATATTATTATTATAAAATAATAAGAACTTGTGTTGGATTGGCATTTCATAGATAACCTACCTAGAGAATAAAAAAAGTGTAGATGTCGAAAAGAAAAAAATAATCAAGAAGAAAACCTCGGGTTTATTCAATATCCATAAAGATACCATAAGAAAGCTCGGCCCCTTTTTTTAGTGGAGTCTCGCCAAAAA